AATTGATAAGGAGTTGGTCAATGATGCTCGAACATGTACTTGTTTTGAGTGCCTACTTATTTTCTATCGGTATCTATGGATTGATCACCAGCCGAAATATGGTTAGAGCTCTTATGTGTCTTGAACTTATACTGAATGCGGTTAATATGAATTTCGTAACATTTTCGGATTTTTTTGATAGTCGCCAATTAAAAGGAAATATTTTCTCCATTTTTGTTATAGCCATTGCAGCGGCTGAAGCAGCTATTGGACCAGCTATTGTTTCGTCAATTTATCGTAACAGAAAATCAACTCGTATCAACCAATCGAATTTGTTGAATAAGTAGTATCACTGATCCGTAGTATTAACCATAGAAATTAGAATATTCCTAAATTCTAATTAGTGTGTATTATACATAATGTATGATCATGTTTGCGAAAATATAAGAAATCAAAGGATCTTAGCTCTATCACATGACTCGGTCTGGAAGTAGATTGATTAGAATAATTCTGGTAAATGTAAATCATTGATTCATCTGGTATCTAAATATATGATTCATTTCAAAAAAAGAAATTTACTAGATCGAAAATTTCTGATTAAAAACAATTATAAATCCAATGTCACATTCAGTAAAGATTTATGATACGTGTATAGGGTGTACTCAATGTGTCCGAGCCTGCCCCACAGATGTATTAGAAATGATACCTTGGGACGGGTGTAAAGCTAAGCAAATTGCTTCTGCTCCAAGAACAGAGGACTGTGTGGGTTGTAAGAGATGTGAATCCGCCTGCCCGACGGATTTCTTGAGTGTTCGAGTTTATTTGTGGCATGAAACAACTCGAAGCATGGGTCTAGCTTATTAATACGTTCAAAAAAGCCCTACTGGCTTGAATACAATTCTTTTTTTTTTTTTTACTTTTATCGACAAAAACCCGCGCTCAAAATAATATATTTTTTTTGAGAACGGGTTTTTCTAGTCTATTTTTCTGGTCCAAGTGTATCTTGTTTTTACCATGAATTATTTTCCTTGGTTAACGATAATTGTAGTTTTTCCAATATTTGCGGGTTCCCTAATTTTCTTTCTTCCCCATAGAGGCAATAAGGTAATTAGGTGGTATACTCTTTGTATATGTATATTAGAACTCCTTCTAATAACCTATGCATTCGGTTATTTTTTCCAATTGGACGATCCATTAATCCAACTCACAGAGGATTATAAATGGATCGATTTTTTTAATTTTTCTTGGAGGTTGGGAATAGATGGAATTTCTATAGGACCCATTTTGTTGACGGGGTTTATCACGACTTTAGCTACCTTAGCGGCTCGGCCAGTTACTCGAGAGTGCCGATTATTCCATTTTCTGATGTTAGCAATGTATAGCGGTCAAATAGGACCTTTTTCTTCTCAAGATCTTTTACTTTTTTTCATCATGTGGGAATTAGAATTAATTCCAGTTTATCTACTTCTATCTATGTGGGGAGGAAAGAAACGTTTGTATTCAGCTACAAAATTTATTTTGTATACTGCAGGAAGTTCCGCTTTTTTATTAATGGGAATTCTAGGTGTTTGTTTATATGGTTCTAATGAACCAACATTAAATTTTGAAACATCAGCTAATCAATCGTATCCTGTAGCACTCGAAATGCTATTCTATATTGGATTTTTTATTGCTTTTGCTGTCAAATTGCCGATTATACCCTTACATACATGGTTACCGGACACTCATGGAGAGGCACATTACAGTACTTGTATGCTTCTAGCTGGAATCTTATTAAAGATGGGGGCGTATGGATTGGTTCGATTCAATATGGAATTATTACCCCACGCCCATTCTATATTTTCTCCTTGGTTAATCATAGTCGGCACAATTCAAATAATCTATGCAGCTTTAACATCCCCAGGGCAGCGTAATTTAAAAAAAAGAATAGCTTATTCCTCTGTATCTCATATGGGTTTCATAATTATCGGACTTAGTTCTATAAGCGATGCAGGACTCAACGGAGCCATTTTACAAATAATATCTCACGGCTTTATTGGCGCCGCGCTTTTTTTCTTGGCAGGAACGAGTTATGATAGAATACGTCTTGTTTATCTCGATGAAATGGGCGGAATGGCTATCACAATTCCAAAAATATTTACAACTTTCAGTATCTTATCAATGGCTTCTCTTGCATTACCGGGCATGAGCGGTTTTATTGCAGAATTTATAGTATTTTTAGGAATACTTACTAGCCAAAAATTTCTTTTAATGACAAAAATATTCATTACTTTTGTAATGGCAATTGGAATCATATTAACTCCTATTTATTCATTATCTATGTTACGACAGATGTTCTATGGATATAGGCTTTTTAATGCACCAAACTCTTATTTTGTTGATTCTGGACCGCGAGAATTATTTGTTTCGATCTGTATTTTATTACCTATAATAGCTATTGGTATTTATCCGGATTTCGTTTTTTCACTATCCGTCGATAAAGTCGAAGCTCTTTTATCTAATTATTTTTATCCATAGTTTTTTTTGAAAATTTAAAAAAGTTTGTTGGTTTTGTACACTTTAAAATAAGTTCTTTATTCTTCGCTTAAGTTTGAATAAAATAAATAGAAATTCTATTCTAATCAGGTATGTAATCCAGCGCGAACTCTTTGAATTACTTCATTTCCATTAAAGGGTTCGGGTTCGCACTGGATTACACCAAGTTTTCGTATATACACTTATTCCGTCCTATGTTTATTTTGTATTTGTCAAGTCCTTTCTTCAGTTAGGAAATAAACCATAACTATGCAACCCTATTCCTAATAAATTAACCCCAAAATAACATACCCAAATTATAAGAAAACCTATTGAGGCTACAATTGCGGAATTTACACTTTCAAAATTTTTATTTGTTCTAGTATGTAAATAAATTGCAAATACGGTCCAAGTAATAAATGCCCAAGTCTCCTTTGGATCCCAATTCCAATAGGATCCCCATGCTTCATTAGCCCATACTGCGCCTGAAAGAATACCTATGGTTAAAAAGATAAACCCTAGACTAATAATACGATAACTCCAAAGATCCAATTGTTGAACCAATTGAAACCTGTAATAATTCCTAGAAGAAAGAAAAGAAGTCTTTTGTAAAATATTTTTTTTTTCTCTCACGTATTCAATCTCGCTCCAAGAAAAAGACTCATTTACTAAATTATTACTTTGACTAAGAATTCTTATGAATTTTCGAAATGTAATGACTAGAAGAGCTAGTGATAATAATGATCCGCATAAAAGAGCTGCATAGCTCAATACCATCATACTTACGTGCATCATTAACCAATGGGATTGAAGAGCGGGTACTAATATTTCGGATTGATTCATTTCATTTAAAAGACCCGAAGTAGCAAAACCTTGGGTAAAATTAACACTCGGCGCGGTTATTACGTTTAAATTGAAATAGTTTTTATATTTTTTAAAAAGCGGAACCATATAAATAATGGAGAAACTCCATGAAAGAAAGATTAATGATTCATATAAATTACTTAATGGTAAATGTCCCCAATAAATCCAACGAGTAACTAATAATCCTGTTATACAGCAAAAAGTAGCTATCATCCCTTTTTCGGAGGAATCATATAGTCCTATGATTTCATCGACTAACAAGGTTATCAATTGAATTGTAATTACAATTGAAACGACCGAAAAGGATATATGAAGTAATATATGCTCGAAAGTTGAAAATATCATAAAAAAGTTTCTCAATTATAGGATAATAATAGAAATCGGGAATTGAATTCAGTATAGGATTTCCTTTTGTACTTTTTAGAAAATGCCATGCCGCTACTCGGACTCGAACCGAGATGCTCTAGCACTGCTTCCTAAGAGCAGCGTGTCTACCGATTTCACCATAGCGGCTTGTTCGAAATCATAATAACCTAACAACCTATTTTTATTCAATCGTCCACTTGGTATATTTTTTCTTTGAGGGTCCTTTTATTTAATTTAACAATGGTGTTTTTAAAAATTTCTTATTTTATACTTGAATAGAATCTAATTGTTATAATTTACTTGATAGTTATGACTTTAATTCATAGATAGCATCAAAAACGTTCTTTATTAATGAGTTTCAACGACCTATTAGTTTTGACTACAAATTATATATATATGCTCTTCTATACTCTAATTTCTATGTTAGTCTAAGAAATATTTAAAATTTAAATAGTATAAAATAATAGAAAAATAATATAAATAAAAGAGAAATCATTTTTATTATCGAATTGATGGGGATTCTTATTTTCCCCATCCTAAAAATGAGAAAGCATATTCAAAAGAGTAGACAAAGGAATTCTTAGTTTTTTTTTTTTTTAAAAAAGGAAACAAATTGAATTTAATATTATATTGTTGTTGATCAGTTCAAAACAAAACATAAAACATTAAAGAATATAAATAGAATATAAATTTGTCCTTTTAGAAATCTTTGAACATATATTTTTTTTTTAGTTTTTATATTTTTTTATAGATTTCTATCTAATAGAATTTGTCGTTTTTTTTTTTATTCTATTTTAAAAGGAAAGGAATAAATATATAAATAAAGTGAAGTATTATTATAATTCTTAGAATTTTTTTCTAATGTCTTTCGAAGTTTTCGAGTTGTAAATTAAAAATTATGCTTATTTTTTTTTTTCGAGTCAGAACAACAAAGATTATGCCAATTTTGTATTATTTATTTGGCGTATAAAAGAAACTTTTTGAATTTCTTGTAGAAAGAGATTTACCTAAAGAAAAAGCTTTTAATGCTGCCCAATATCCTTTCTTTTTCCAAATATTTTTACGAATCCGCTTTTTTGATATAGAAGTACGTTTTTTTGGAACTGCCATTCAAAAATTAGAATGAAATATTTAATTCGTGAATTTTAATATATTTTAATATAATTAATATAATTTTAAGTACTTTTTTTTTTTCAATTCTTTTTTTTTTTTTCAATTAAAAAAAGGAATCATATCATTTGACCTATTTTAACCTCTTACTTTTTCAATATAATATTTCAAAGAGTTGAAAATATAATATTTCAAAGAGTTGAAAAAGATTCAGAATCATTTAGACTAGAAAATTCTATATTTAGACTAGAAAATTCTATATATTGTATATTTTTATTTTTTATTAACTGATTCCTTTCATTTCAAAAGAAATAATAACCGGTAAATCAGAAAAAATTAATTTAATTAAGATAAAAAAAATTTATTTATTTTTATGGAATCTACATATCAGTATTCATGGATTATACCTTTTATTCCACTTCCAGTTCCGATATTAATCGGAGTAGGACTCCTACTATTTCCAACGGCAACAAAAAATTTGCGCCGTATGTGGGTTTTTCCTAGTGTTTTATTGTTAAGTATAGTTATGGTTTTTTCAATCTATCTATCTATTCAACAAATAAATAACCCTTCTATTTATCTATCTATATGGTCTTGGACTATAAATAATGACTTTTCGTTAGAAGTTGGATATTTGGTTGACCCGCTTACTTCTATTATGTTAATCTTAATTACGACTGTTGGAATTATGGTTCTTATTTATAGTGACAATTATATGTCTCATGATCAGGGATATTTGAGATTTTTTGCTTATATGAGTTTTTTCAATACTTCAATGGTGGGATTAGTTACTAGTTCGAATATGATACAAATTTATTTTTTTTGGGAATTGGTTGGAATGTGTTCGTATTTATTAATAGGTTTTTGGTTCACACGACCTACTGCGGCGAATGCTTGTCAAAAAGCGTTTATAACTAATCGCGTGGGGGATTTTGGTTTATTATTAGGAATTTTAGGTTTTTATTGGATAACGGGAAGTTTAGAATTTCGGGATTTGTTTCAAATATTCAATGACTTGGTTTCTAATAATCAAGTAAATTTTTTATTTGTTACTTTGTGTGCCTTTCTATTATTTTCTGGTGCAATTGCTAAATCTGCCCAATTTCCTCTTCATGTATGGTTACCTGATGCTATGGAAGGACCCACCCCTATCTCAGCTCTTATACATGCAGCTACTATGGTCGCAGCCGGAATTTTTCTTGTAGCTCGGCTACTTCCGCTTTTCATAGTTATACCTTACATAATGAATATAATAGCTTTGATAGGTATAATAACATTATTTTTCGGCGCTACTTTAGCTCTTGCTCAAAAAGATATTAAGAGAGGTTTAGCGTATTCTACAATGTCTCAATTGGGTTATATGATGCTGGCTCTAGGTATGGGGTCTTATCGAACTGCTTTGTTTCATTTGATTACTCACGCTTATTCTAAAGCGCTGTTGTTTTTAGGATCTGGATCCATTATTCATTCAATGGAAACTATTGTTGGATATTCCCCAAATAAAAGCCAGAATCTGGTTCTTATGGGGGGTTTAAGAAAACACGTACCAATTACAAAAACATCTTTTTTATTAGGTACCCTTTCTCTTTGTGGTATTCCACCTCTTGGCTGTTTTTGGTCAAAAGATGAAATTCTTACTGATAGTTGGTTGTATTCACCCATTTTTGCAATAATAGCTTGTTCCACAGCGGGATTAACCGCATTTTATATGTTTCGGATTTATTTACTAACTTTTGAGGGCCATTTAAATGTTCAGTTTCAAACTTACAGTGGCAAAAAAAATAGTTTGGTCTATTCAATATCTTTATGGGGTAGCGAAGGGCAAAAGAAGATTAAAACAAATTTTCGCTTAGTACCTTTATTAACAATGAAAAATAATGAAAAGACTTCTTTTTTTTATAAAAAGAAATATTGTATTAATAGGAATGAAAGAAGTATGGTGGCGCCTTTTATTACTATTCCAAATTTTGGTACTAAAAACACTTTTTCGTATCCTCATGAGTCAGACAATACTATGCTATTTCCTATGCTTGTATTGGGTATATTTACTTTGTTCATTGGAGTTATAGGAATTCCTTTGTTCACTCAACTCAATCAAGAAGGAATGCAATTGGATATATTATCAAAATTGTTAACTCCGTCTATAAATCTTTTACATCAAAAGGAAGAAAATTTGATGGATTGGAATTGGTATGAATTTCTAACAAATGCAACCTTTTCAGTCAGTATAGCTTCGTTGGGAATTCTTATAGCATCCTTTTTATATAAGCCTGTTTATTCATCTTTACAAAATTTGAATTTTTTGAATTCATTTGGTAAACGTATTCCTAATAAACTTCAAATTTTTGGAAATAAAATACTAAATGTGATATATGATTGGGCATATAATCGTGGTTATATCGATTTTGTTTATGCAACATTCTTAATTCAAGGTATAAGAAGATTGGCTGAACTAATTCATTTTTTTGATAGACGAATAATTGATGGAATTACGAATGGGGTGGGTATTTCGAGTTTTTTTGTAGGGGAAGGTATAAAATATGTAGGGGGCGGGCGAATTTCTTCTTATCTTTTAGTGTATGTATCTTATGTATTAATCTTTTTAGTAATTTACTCCTTTTTTTTCGTTCAATATTTCTAACTTCGAATTTTCTTGATTCCGATCCA